GTAGAGAATCCCTGTGTTCTTTTCCACATATTTATTTCATTGATATCCCAACCAGCCTTTTACTCTTTTTTTACTCTTTTTTTAATCTTATATCATATAAAAATAATAGACTATTCTTATATATGTAGATATGTAGTGACGAAGTATGAAACCATAAAAAACGAGTAGTTGCCGGGAATTCTCAAATAGAACAGGACGCCTTTTTTTTAAGATAATTGCTCATTTTTACCGAATTGTTGTACATTTCAATCTACGTTAGGTATTCTACGTTGAAATACGAGTGTCAGTCATTAACTACATATACACATATAGTCATATATGTATTACTATTATGTATTACAAATTAGAATAAAATCACAAAAAAAAAGAAGGAGGACCTAAAATGCGAAATCTAAAAACATACCTTTCCGTGGCACCTGTAGTAAGTACTCTATGGTTTGGTTCTTTAGCAGGTTTATTGATAGAGATCAATCGGTTATTTCCGGATGCGTTAATATTCCCCTTTTTTCATTATAGTAAGTGAGACGTGAAAGGGGTGAATAAAATCAGAGCTATAATAAAAAATCTTTGACTAATACTTTTTTAAATTTTTTTATAATAAATAAAAAAATTTAAATAAATAAAAGCGGATTCACCCTAGTCAAACTACGAACTCAGGGTTTCGAGACCAAAAAGAAATTCTAATAGTGTGAAAAATAAAAAGCAATACTTATAATAACAATATCATACAAGGGAATTCAATGAAAAATTAAATATTGTACAGCAATTATAAGTATAAAGTTAGAAATCATTATATTACTTATTATTACTATATTGATAGATTGCAAGGAAATCCTTCATAATCAGATTTCACTTTAGCAAAAGTCTATTTTTTCTTTCTTCTTCGCTTCGGAAAATGGAAAAAGAGAACGGTTGAGTCAATCAAAAATCCAAAGGAGGTTCATGGCCAGGGGTAAAGATGCTCGAGTAACGATTATTTTGGAATGTATCTCTTGTGTTCGAAGCCGCGTTAATAAGGAATCACCGGGCATTTCCCGATATATTACTCAAAAAAATCGACATAATACGCCTAGTCGATTGGAATTGAGAAAATTCTGTACTTCTTGTTACAAACATACGATTCATGGGGAGATAAAGAAATAGATCTAATCGACCGCTTGCGCGTCCGCCTTGCTTTCCAAAGAAGATGAAAAACTACATATTTTTTATACCAATTTTTTTATATTAATATTCTTTTATTTATAGAAAAAAATAGAAAACGGATCTTATATTTAGTTAAATATAAAATAAACTATCCTTTTTTTAATTTGAAATCATTTCTGATTCAATCAAAATAGAATTAGGATTTTCAAGACAAGGACTAGAACCCAATGGCTAAATCCAAGCGGCTCCTTCTTAAATTTAAGCGATCTTTTCGTAGGCGTTTGCCCCCGATACAATCGGGGGATCGAATTGATTATAGAAATATGAGTTTAATTAGTCGATTTATTAGTGAACAAGGAAAGATATTATCTAGGCGAGTGAATAGATTAACCTTAAAACAACAACGATTAATCACTATTGCTATAAAACAAGCTCGTATTTTATCTTTGTTACCTTTTCTTAATAATGAGAAACAATTTGAAAGAAATGAGTCAACTTCTAGTTCTAGAACTACAGACCTTAGAATTCAAAATAAATAAGTTTGCTCTTCAATTGAATCAAAAAAAACTTCAATCCGACTTCAAATGCGCATTGATATTTTGTTCAAAAATTTGAAAAATAAATCAATTTTTATTGAACGTGTTTATTTATTGTGACGACTTTATCATAATTTATCATAATCATAAGATATCCTATATTTTTTATACGAATTTCTACTCTACCTTCTCAAATTCACTCATCGGAGAAACATTACACTGGATTCTTCGCAATCTCTTTATCTTCTTTTAAGATCTCGTTGTAAATCATATAAAGACAATTCCTATTTAATATAGCAATCTGTGCAAGTATTTTACGATTAAGAAGCAAGCGCCCCTTATACAGATTGTGTATTAATCGACTATAACTATAGTATAGTTTATTGGTTCGAATTACTGCATTTATCCGAGTAATCCACAAACGACGAAAATTTCTCTTTTGCCTACCCCTATCTTGATGAGCCGAAACCAAAGCTCTTATTTTCTGTTGAATAATAGTCCGAGAAAGTCTTGAGCGAGCCCCTTGAAAACTTGCTGCAAATAAACGAATTTTGGTTCTACGTCTTCGGGCAATATATCCTCGTTTAATTCTAGTCATTGAATAAATGAAACTTTGGTGAATAACTAATAGATTTCTTTTCTTTCAGTTATTTCCTTTACCTTTCCTAATTTATTAATAACAAAACGGATTCCTCCAGTGTATAAAAAAAAATTCCAATGTCTTTTGCTACTATAACCTTCCTGACCACGATTATTTCTAGGCTTTTCGCCTCGAAATAATAAATTATATTGATACTAGATATCAAAAACATAGTAAATAAAATAGGTATAGTGGTTTCCTTCGTTTTTATGGTTGCTTATTAACGGTGAGGTCCTCTCTATACACCGGAGCCTCCTCCCTCATTTCATCAATCTTATTGTTAACTTGTACAGTTTACACCTTTTGGCTCTACCCATTATTATCCAGTAATAGGTTTTTCACAAAAAGACCAACCTATACAGTAACGGTATTTTTTTTATTATGAGGATTAGCTGAGTAGCTGACCTTGTTAGTCCGTTCTTGTAGGAGTCAAGAATTAAAGGTATAATCTTTTTGCTTTTTAAATAGTATTTCCCTGCTTAATGAATACCATTTTCTATCAATGGGGAATTCCTTCTCATCTTAAATTATAAGTGTAAATGATTGGATTTGTACCAATGTCAACCATAAATTAATTTGATAGCGCAATAGAAGGAAAGTATATGCTAGATTTTTTTAAATATTTTCCTTTTTAGTATAGTGACAGGTCTTCTTACATTCTCTCCCATATCACTATTTCTCATTACTTATACTTAATTCATTTTTATTTTTGCGTAGTCCATGATCTGAACGAGTCACACATACACCCTAGTACATGTTCCTCGTCGCTGAGGACATCCTCCAAGAGCGGGGGATTTGGTGACCTTTTTAATTGGCTGGCGTGTGTTTCTAATAAGTTGTTTAATAGTTGGCATATTGAATCATATAACAGAATGGGATGGTTTAGATCGATCCTAACCGGATAATTATGAATCCTTTTTTATTGAATCTATTAACTCCAGTAAGAAGGTAAAATATCACATTATATACTTTTACTTTCGTAAAATCTATCTTATTTTTATTAAACCGCTACAAGATCAACAAGTCCGTGAGTTTGGGCTTCTATTGCTGACATAAAAACATCTCTTTCCATATCTTCGGAAACAACCCATAAGGATTTGCCCGTTCTTTGTACATAAACCTTTGTGAGGGTTTCGCGCAGCGTCAGTAGTTCTTCTGCTTCCAAGATAAAATCTCCCGTCGATGCCTGATAAAAAGAACTAGAAGGTTGATGGATCATTACCCTGATGAAATAACAGAATAAATTATTATTCTAGCGTGAAAGAATAATATTAATCTACTCAAACTATATAAAAAAGATAAATTTGAAGAACCGTACGAGCATCTTTTCCATATTGCATACGGCTCCATAATGGATTAACTTTATTTACCTTAAATTGAAGAAATATAACCAATTATATTGGTTATCATATTCACATAGGTAAATGATCCACTAACCACCCTTCTTTTTGGAGTAGTTAAAAAAATACTACGATGGTTCCGTTGCTTTATATATTAATTTCCTCCATGATTTAGCAATCCCAAAGTTTCTTTTTTTTTTGTATTCTTTCAGAATACTATATTGTTAAGAGTTTTTTGGTGTGAAAACAAAAAAGTTTGTGACGCTCAAAAGTTTCTCCTACTATATCAGATAAAATAGGAAATGCCCTTTATCTCATACTACTCTTTCGATACATAAGTTAACTATTTTTAAAATAAAAAAAAACTAATAATAATTTAATATCGAATTCAAAGTGCCATGCTATTATTACTTAATAGTCCTATTTCATATATCGCGAAGGCATAGTCTTGTTTTCTTTTTTTTATCTCAAATAAAAAACTCAGTGGCGCTAAGCGTGCGGGAATGCTAGACGTTTGGTAATTTCTCCTCCGACCAGAATAAAGGATCCCATTGAGGCGGCTAATCCTATGCATATTGTTTGTACGTCTGGTTGCACAAATTGCATAGTATCATAAATACCTAATCCAGGTATTACCCATCCACCAGGAGAGTTTATAAACAAATACAGATCTTTGGTATCATCCTCTATACTGAGATATACCATAAGACCAATAAGTTGATTTGATATCTCGGTATCCACATCTTGTCCTAAAAAAAGAAATCTTTCTCGATAAAGTCGGTTGAGTGGGCTAAAATTGTATTCCCTCGGAACCGTACATGCATCTTTTAATGCATACGGTTCAATACACCTCGCGAAAAAAAAGAATCGATGTATCAATGTGTAGATTCTAGTTTTTTTAGAAATAAAAATTCACTAAACTTTTCGTACTAACTTCTTATTGATGTATTCTTTACACTTTACATCAGAATTTAATCCAAATTACAATGTAATTTTCTTGTTCCTGAATGGTCCTCTTGAATTCTTTTAGGTTTATGCTCTACTCCGAGTAAAGATCTAACCGGTTTTGATTTGTATATATAGGCCAAATACCTAACTACTACTTCTTTTTGCTACGATTTTTTTTTTTTTAATTAAAAATTTTTTAATGTCTCTCCCCAAATCTAATATTCAATGCATTCATCATATTACTCAATTTATTAACAGTTTGAGATCACTTGTGTTTTTATATTATAAATATAATAAAATATTATATTAACTAGAAATCATAGATATATTATATATTAACAATTGGTTTTTTCTAAACGGAGCCTGCTGAATATTTCCTTTTATTGTTCGAACCAAAACAACCATAAATAAGTCTAATTGCTAATATTAATCTTTATAGCCCCTAATAAATAGAATTTTTTCTACTTTTCATTTCACGCTCCAAATTTTTGATGATTGAATCAATCTTTCTTGGGCGAAAGAGAGGATATCTCAATCGGGTAAGAGAACGGGGAAATACCATATAACCAAATAGATCTGACAAGTCGCACTATACGTCAACCCACGATGCATCTTCTTCTCCAGGACTTCGAAAAGGTACTTTTGGAACACCAATAGGCATTAAACGAAAGAAAAATTAAGTACTATATTTCACTTTAATGTGAAAGCGTAAAAATGTATTTATTGTCTTACGAATATTTTCTCCATAGATTAAAAAAATAATAAGTTCCTAAATAAAGTAAGACAGAATGAATAAAATAAATTTTTTACAAATAGGTATTTTTTCCGTGGGATGATGAACAAATATAGATGCAGTTAATCGTATAAAAAACTATCACCGGCCCACCATTGCGTATTTGTACTTATCGGGTGTAGAATAAATCTGCTTCTTTTTCTTCCTAGGAACAAAAGAATTCTTTTTTTTTTAATAGATAGATAGATATTCTTACTAAAAGAATAGAACAAATTTGAATCCTTTCCTCAAGATAATCCACTAAAAACTTAAAGTAAGGTCTATAGTATAGTTTTTTTACAGTGCAATAAAGTTACATAGCGGCTATTTTTAATTGAAAAAAGGGAGTATTTTTATGGGTTTGCCTTGGTATCGTGTTCATACGGTTGTATTGAATGATCCCGGCCGTTTAATTTCTGTCCATATAATGCATACTGCTCTGGTTGCTGGTTGGGCCGGGTCCATGGCTCTATACGAATTAGCGGTTTTTGATCCTTCTGACCCTGTTCTTGATCCAATGTGGAGACAGGGTATGTTCGTTATACCCTTTATGACTCGTTTAGGAATAACCAATTCCTGGGGCGGTTGGAATATCACAGGGGGGACTCTAACAAATCCGGGTATTTGGAGTTACGAAGGTGTGGCTGGTGCACATATTGTGTTTTCTGGCTTGTGCTTTTTAGCAGCTATTTGGCATTGGGTGTATTGGGATCTAGAAATATTTTGTGATGAACGGACAGGGAAACCCTCTTTGGATTTGCCCAAGATCTTTGGAATTCATTTATTTCTCTCAGGGGTGGCTTGCTTTGGTTTTGGCGCATTTCATGTAACAGGATTGTATGGTCCCGGAATATGGGTATCCGATCCTTATGGACTAACGGGGAGGGTACAAGCTGTAAATCCAGCGTGGGGTGTGGAAGGTTTTGATCCTTTTGTTCCGGGAGGAATTGCTTCTCATCATATTGCAGCAGGAACTTTGGGCATATTAGCGGGTCTATTCCATCTTAGTGTACGTCCGCCCCAACGTCTATACAAAGGATTACGTATGGGAAATATTGAAACCGTCCTTTCCAGTAGTATCGCTGCTGTCTTTTTTGCAGCTTTTGTAGTTGCTGGAACTATGTGGTATGGCTCAGCAACTACCCCGATTGAATTATTTGGTCCCACTCGGTATCAATGGGATCAAGGCTATTTCCAACAAGAAATATATCGAAGAGTTAGTGCAGGGTTAGCTGAAAAGCAAAGTTTATCTGAAGCTTGGTCTAAAATTCCCGAAAAATTGGTTTTTTATGATTACATCGGCAATAATCCTGCAAAAGGGGGATTATTCAGAGCGGGTTCAATGGATAGCGGGGATGGAATAGCTGTAGGTTGGTTAGGACACCCTATCTTTAAGGATAAAGAAGGTCGTGAACTTTTTGTACGTCGTATGCCTACTTTTTTTGAAACATTTCCGGTTGTTTTGGTAGATGGAGACGGAATTGTTAGAGCCGATGTTCCTTTTAGAAGGGCAGAATCTAAATATAGTGTCGAACAAGTAGGTGTAACGGTTGAGTTCTATGGCGGTGAACTCAATGGAGTCAGTTATGGTGATCCTGCTACTGTGAAAAAATATGCTAGACGTGCTCAATTGGGGGAAATTTTTGAATTAGATCGTGCTACTTTGAAATCCGACGGTGTTTTTCGTAGCAGTCCAAGGGGTTGGTTTACTTTTGGACATGCTTCTTTTGCTCTGCTCTTCTTCTTCGGACACATTTGGCATGGCGCTCGAACCTTGTTCAGGGATGTTTTTGCTGGTATTGACCCGGATTTGGATGCTCAAGTGGAATTTGGAGCATTCCAAAAACTTGGAGACCCTACTACAAAAAGACAAGTAGTCTGATACAATAGATATATATTTTTTGTATTTCGTTTTTTGATATAGACTACCAAAAAAGCTTGATTTGAATCTTTGACTCTTGTCTTGCTCTTTCTTTATCCGGAAGACGATCTCAAATAAACAGGTATGGAAGCTATAATTGTAAATTACGCTCGAATCTATGGAAGCTTTGGTTTATACATTCCTCTTAGTCTCAACTCTAGGAATAATTTTTTTCGCTATCTTTTTTCGAGAACCGCCTAAAGTTCCAACTAAAAAAACAAAATAATTTTTCTGTATCTCAATTGAAAGTAATGAACCTTCCAAAATTGGAAGGCTCATTACTTCAACTAGTCCCCGTGTTCCTCGAAAGGATCTCTTAGTTGTTGGGAGGGTTGCCCAAAAGCAGTATATAAGGCGTACCCAGTAAAACTTACAAGTAAACCAGATAGAAAGATGGCAACTAATGTAGCTGTTTCCATTTTTAGATAATTTCAAGACCACAATGGTCTATGCTAAGATCATTTATTTACAACCGAATGGTATACAAAGTCAACAGATCTCAATCAATATAAAATAGGATTTATGGCTACACAAACCGTTGAGGGTAGTTCTAGATCTGGTTCAAGACGAACTAGTGTCGGGGCTTTATTGAAACCGTTGAATTCAGAATATGGTAAAGTAGCTCCTGGGTGGGGAACTACTCCGTTAATGGGTATTGCAATGGCTTTATTTGCCATATTCTTGTCTATTATTTTGGAGATTTATAATTCTTCTATTTTACTGGATGGAATTTCCATGAATTAGATTCTATTAAGTTAACTAGCTGTTCAAGCTAAGGTGGACCCTTTATTTTTATCCCATTCTATATTTAATTTGGCAGTTCGACCGTGAAATTTCTTTGTTTCTGTATTTCCGGAATATGAGTGTGTGACTTGTAAGAATGGATCCTATAGGTAGTACAGAGGTAGATCTGTGATCTTGATAGAGATGATTTTATTTCGTCAGATATTCTCATTATATGCTCGTATCTGAAGCACGGAATATATATAATATTACAAAGTATTTAGAACTATGATTCATACTTAATATTCAGACTTCGTGGCCGGCTTTACACATCTTTTTTAAACTCTTGTTTATGCTTATTTTGATCAAAATCCAAGGATACCTTTGGATTTTTAGTCATTATCTCTATTCATTGAATAAATGATGATCCAATGGTTCTTACTCACGGAATTTGCGGGCTTAGTTTGACAGGGTTTTATTGACTCATCGTGGTTCTAATATGAACCTGAGGTTGTAATTCATTCATAGGTCTTAACAAGAGAATTCCTATCAATAATAAAGAAAACCGTCCTAAAGTCTCATTACACACAAAAAAAATCAAAAAAAGAAAAATAGGAAATTATAGAAGATTCAAGAGGCCTCAACATATAAATGAAGGAGCCGACTTGATACGTTGGCATTATAACCACAATAAATAACTTTCGGGTTTTTTCGTTCGTATCGTCAGAAAAGAGTGAATTGTACAGTACAATTAGGTAGTTTCAAACACGTATCCGATAGAATTTTATATTTTGGTCTTTATGTTCGAGCCGTACGAGATGAAATTCTCATATACGGTTCTCAGAGGGGAGTACCTTGGTTTACCTATCTCAATAAAATCTATGATTGGTTCGAAGAACGTCTTGAGATTCAGGCAATTGCTGATGATATAACTAGTAAATATGTTCCTCCTCATGTCAACATATTTTATTGTCTAGGAGGAATTACGCTTACTTGTTTTTTAGTACAAGTAGCTACAGGGTTTGCTATGACTTTTTATTATCGTCCGACAGTTACGGATGCTTTTGCTTCTGTTCAATATATAATGACTGAAGCTAACTTTGGTTGGTTAATCCGATCTGTTCATCGATGGTCAGCAAGTATGATGGTACTCATGATGATCCTACACGTATTTCGTGTGTATCTCACGGGGGGCTTTAAAAAACCTCGTGAATTGACTTGGGTTACCGGTGTGGTTTTGGCTGTATTGACCGCATCTTTTGGTGTAACTGGTTATTCCTTACCGTGGGACCAAATAGGTTATTGGGCTGTAAAAATTGTAACAGGTGTGCCAGAAGCTATTCCTGTAATAGGGTCGCCCGTGGTAGAGTTATTGCGCGGAAGTGCTAGTGTGGGACAATCCACTTTGACTCGTTTTTATAGTTTACACACTTTTGTATTACCTCTTCTTACTGCCGTATTTATGCTAATGCATTTCCTAATGATACGGAAGCAAGGTATTTCTGGCCCTTTATAGAAAGTCTCTCATAGCTAGCTATTTGTAATCAATCATTCATTACTTCGGGAAGAAACAAAAGTATTTTATTGCTACAAATATGGATTATTGATAAGAATAAGACATGTATTTGGATATTTCTCTTCAGCTCTACAAAAATAGATAAGTTTATTATTTATTTTTTTTATTCGACACTCATAGTTGAAGTGAATTTTTGTAAGATTAAATGGATTATGGGAGTGTGTGACTTGAACTATTGATCGGGCTGTGCAGAATATATATTTTTATCTGCCACATTTGAATTCCCAACCAAAAATGTGTCTTTGTTCCAACCAGCGTGAAAGCCCCATACAGAAGTACAGGCTGGTTCGTTTGAAGAGAATCTTCTTTTTCTATGATCAAACTTAATCATGTCATGTATGAACAGGCTCCGTAAGATCCAGTACAAAGAATAAGTGATGTGGCATAATTTTTCTTATGTT